GTAATATATTTAGGTGTGGTAGTTGGTCGTTATAAGTAGATTTTCTTTGTAATGATATAAGTTTGTTCTCTGAAGGGTGTGGTTTAAGGTATGCGGGGAGTAGTCGGATATGATAATACTAGTTTGTCTCAGCAAGTTGAGTTGCTGAGGTATCTTGGTTTAAGGAGCGATGGTTAGTAGTAGAATGTCTCTTTGAGGTTCGTGCCTCAGAGAATAATATAGCTTCGAAAGAAGCATTAGGGTGGGTAAAATGTGTTTATTGTGGGTAATTTATTTCCAAGGGTGGTGATTTTTTGGGTTAAAATTTTAATTTTTTTTAAAATTTAAATAAAGTGTAAAATTATTGATTATTATGTCCTGTAACCATTAATTCAACTGCAACTTGTTGGGTGGGGTGGGGGCCAAGACATTCAACTCCAGGCGCGATGATAGCATAAAGTCTGGCAAAACACAGTCAGGCGCTCCAGGATGATGGTTGGAACCTCCTTCCAGGAGCCCGTTCGGCGATGCTGATGATTACATACCCCTCCCTACCAGAGGCACCTATGCATCCAGTGACGAGATTAAGAGGGTGATAGCGCCACACCATCGTGATGTCTTATTTAAGGGGAACGTAGGTGCGATCTTATCTATATGGCCCTGAAGTAGGAACCAAATGCCAGATATAGTTTCAGTCTAACCAAGCCCTGTCTATATGGGCCCGGAGCGAGAATACTAGTAGAAGTGGGCGGGTTGCTGGTTTCACGGAGGTTGGTAGATTAAGAGACCAATAATACCTGGTGGATAGTCATGATCATGCTTGGTAGTCGTGTGCTGTACCTATTACTGTCAATCGGTCGGGTAAATGCCCTGTCGTCCATGAGCTTTTACAGTACTTGCTTGTAAGCATGTTGGCAGGAGTTTGTATGTACGTTTGGATTGTATGTGTTATGTATAGTTAAGCATTTACAGTACTGTGCATTATTCATGGGGTTAAACATTAATGCACTAATTACATAACCAATTTAAATACTATATATACTTATAAAGTACTTTAATGTTGAACCACCAATAAGAATTTAATTAGATTGTTCAGGGAATAGTTTAATATTAGAATTTCAGCTTTGGGTGTTGATGGTAGAATTAAGTATTCTTTCCCTGACTGCCCTAGGAAGAAATTTTCTCCATTTCTGGTTTACAAGACCGGTGTATTGATTTATACTACAAAGGCGTTTACCATTTAAGTAGTTTATTTTCAATTATGGCGGAGAGTGGAATTAGGGTAATAATAATAAGGAAATATATGATGGATGCTGTTTGGCCTATAGTCACGTAAGGGTATTCAACTGGTTGACCTCCGATTCATGTAAGAGTTAGGAGATCGGCTACTAATGTTCAGAATAGGATTTGGGTAATTGGTCGGAATGTTATGCTTTGTTGTTTGGATACGTGTAGTATAGGGATAATTATTAGGATGAGGATTGATAGTATAAGAGCTAGGACACCGCCTAGTTTATTGGGAATAGATCGTAAGATTGCGTATGCGAATAGAAAATATCATTCTGGTTTAATATGGGGAGGGGTGTTTAAGGGGTTGGCTAATATATAATTATCTGGGTCTGTTAGTAAGTCTGGTGAAAATAGGGTTAAGCTTGTTAGTAGGAAGAAGAGGAATATTAACCCAAGAATATCTTTAGTTGTATAGTATGGGTGAAATGAGATTTTGTCGGGTTCTGATGTCATTCCTGATGGATTACTTGAACCTGTCTCATGCAGAAAGAGAAGATGGATAGCTGCTAGGGCTGCGATAATGAAAGGTAGGATGAAGTGAAAAGTGAAGAATCGTGTGAGGGTGGCTTTATCTACTGAGAAGCCACCTCAGATTCATTGAACTAAGTCTGATCCAATATATGGGATTGCAGATAGGAGGTTTGTAATAACTGTAGCCCCTCAAAAGGATATTTGGCCTCATGGGAGGACGTAACCCATAAATGCAGTTGCTATGGTGGTAAGTAGTAGCATTGTACCCACGTTTCAAGTCTTCAGAAAGAGAAAAGACCCGTAATACAAACCTCGACCAATATGTAGAAATAAACAGATGAAGAATATAGATGCGCCGTTGGCGTGTAGGTAGCGGAGTATTCATCCATAGTTTACGTCTCGAGTAATGTGGGCTACTGAGGAGAAGGCGGTGGTGGTGTCTGATGTGTAGTGTATGGCTAGGAATAGTCCTGTGGTAATTTGAATGATTAGGCAGGTGCCTAGAAGTGAGCCGAAATTTCATCAGGAGGAAATGTTGGATGGTGTTGGAAGGTCAATGAATGATTCATTAATGATTTTTGCTAAGGGGTGAGTTTTACGGGGAGAGGTCATTAACACTAAAATACTATTCTTATAGTTGAAATACAACAATGGTTTTTCATATCATTAGTCATGGTCATAGTCCATGTAGGAATAATGACATATGCTTTATTTTTATTAAGTATTATTTTAGTAATGGGTTTTGTAGGGTTTTCTTCTAAGCCTTCACCTATTTATGGTGGGTTGGTGCTAATTTTTAGTGGTGCTGTTGGTTGTGCGATTATATTATATTTTGGTGGGTCTTACATGGGACTTATGGTATTTTTAATTTATTTAGGTGGAATAATAGTTGTCTTTGGTTATACTGCGGCTATGGCAATTGATGAGTACCCTGAAACATGAGTGTCAAGTACTGATATTTTAGGTGTTTTTGTATTGGGTATTTTAATGGAGATGGAGGTTGTGTTCTTGTTGGGTGGAGATCCTAATCAATCAGTAGAGATTGTAATTAATTATAATACTGTGGCTAGTTGAATAATTTATGAGGGTGAGGGGCCTGGGTTGATTCGTGAGGATCCTACGGGTGCTGCTGCTCTTTATAATTATGGTGTATGGGTTGTGTTGGTTACTTGCTGGGCGTTGTTTGTGGGGATGCACATTGCAATTGAGCTTACTCGGGGTGGGGGTTAAATATTAAATAGTTAATACTAGAGCTAGAGCTGGTGGAATAAAGAAAGATAGGAAATATAGTTTAATGAGTCCTTTTTGGGTTGATGAGGTTATGGAGATTGAGATTTGAGTTTGTATTGTTATTTTTGGTATAGATTTTTCTAATCAGAATAGGTCAAGTAGGGTTGAGGTAATGTTTTGGCTTGTCATTAGGCTTGAGTGGGGGTTTAATCGGTGTGTAGTGGTTGAGTAAAAACCTAGTATGTTAGAGAAGTAGAAGGTTTTTAATGGGGTGCTTAATTTCATATTGTTAGTTATTAAACTTAGTTCTATTGCTATAAGAAGTCCTATAGTAGTTACGCTTAAAGCTGTAAGTTTTAAGTAGAATGGTATAGTGACTTGGGGGTGTGAGGCAGGAGGAACGCAGTTAGAAATAAGAAACCCGGCGAAAACGCTACCCACTACTAGGCGATTAATTGGGTTTATTAGTAAGGGGTTGTTTTCATTAATTGGAACAAATGTTGTGAAGCGTGGGTATCCTGTTATAGTAAAGAAGATAATACGGATGCTGTATATAGCTGTAAGGGCTGTGGCTATTAGGGTAGTTGTAAGGGCTCAGGCGTTTGTATACGACGTGTTGGCGGTTTCGATGATTAGGTCTTTTGAGTAGAATCCTGTGAGAAAGGGTATACCTATAAGTGCAAAGCTGCCAATGACAAGGGAGGAGGATGTGAAAGGTAGGGTTTTAAATAGGCCTCCTATTTTGCGGATATCTTGTTCGTTATTTAGGCTATGGATGATAGAACCTGCACATAAGAATAATATAGCTTTAAAGAAGGCGTGCGTGCAGATGTGGAGAAAGGCTAAATGTGGTTGGTTGATGCCAATTGTTACTATCATAAGGCCAAGTTGGCTTGAGGTTGAGAAAGCTACGATCTTTTTTAGGTCATTTTGTGTTAGAGCACAGATTGCTGTAAATAGGGTGGTAATAGCACCTAGTGATAGGGTTATTGTTTGGGTAAGTAGGTTCTTTTCAATTATAGGGTGGAAGCGAATAATTAGGAAGACTCCTGCTACTACTATTGTGCTAGAGTGTAGAAGTGCTGAAACCGGGGTGGGGCCTTCCATAGCAGATGGAAGTCATGGGTGTAGGCCAAATTGGGCTGATTTTCCTGTAGCTGCTAAAAGAAGGCTAGTTAGGGGGAAAGAGTTTGGGGTAGTGTCAAGGATAAATATTTGTTGAAAATCTCATGAGTTGGAATGTAGGAAGAATCATGTTATTGCTAAGATAAACCCAATATCTCCAATGCGATTATATAGAATTGCTTGTAGGGCTGCTGTATTGGCGTCTGTTCGGCCATATCATCAACTGATAAGTAAGAAGGACATAATTCCTATGCCTTCTCAGCCGATAAAAAGTTGTAGTATATTATTGGCGGTAATTAGGATTAGTATTATGATGAGGAAAATAAGTAGGTATTTGAGAAATTGGTTGATGTTTGGGTCTGAGTTCATGTACCATGTTGAATATTCTACAATTGATCAGGTAACGAATAGTGCTACGGGGATAAATATTATGGAGAAAAAGTCTATTTTAAAATTTATTGATAGTTTTATAGTTTGAATTGTAATTCAGTTTCAGTTGGAGATAATTGATTCTTGTCCCATAAAAGTAAATACTATTGAGGATATTAAACTAGCAGTGAAAGCATAAACAATAGCTAGTTTTACATAGTGTGGATATGGGATGATTTTATGTGGATTGATAAAAGTAATAATGATAGGAATTAGTAAAGGAATTATTGTTATGAAGATTATCGAGGAATATATTTCTACTTTTACTTGGAGTTGCACCAATGTTTTTGGTTCCTAAGACCAACGGATTACTTCTATCCTTTAAAAGTTAAGAAAGCCAGGTTGTTAGACTTGGTAGCATGAGTTAGCAGTTCTTGCATACTTTCTTGGTAGTTAAGAAGTTTTAAGTTTCTATTATTAGATTCACAATCTAATGTTTTTATTAAACTATAGCTACAGGGAACCAATCCTATTGTTACTTTAGGGTTTAGAATGAGTAGAAGTATTGGTGCTAGATGTATTAGCATTAACGTATTTTCTCGTGTAAATAGAGGTTTTACATTGCTAGTACTATATGTTAGCGGTCCTCGTTGTGTTGAGGCGAATATATAAAGTGAGTATATGGCCGTAATTAGTATGTTAGACCCTGTAAATATGATGGTAAAATTAGACCAGGAAAAGGAGGCTAGGATAGTTAGTAGTTCACCGATTAGGTTAATTGTTGGAGGTAGAGCTAGGTTAGCGAGGTTAGCTAGAAGTCATCAGAAAGCTAGAAGTGGGAATAATGTTTGAAGGCCTCGGGTAAATATTATAGATCGGCTATGGATTCGTTCATAGTTTGAGTTTGCTAAGCAAAATAGTATAGATGAAGTTAGTCCATGGGCGATTATTAGGGTTATTGCGCCAGTAAGGCTTCAGGGGGTTTGAATAAGAATTGCTAGAATAACAAGTGCTATGTGGCTGACAGAGGAGTAGGCGATGAGTGATTTTAGATCAGCTTGTCGTAGGCAGATAGAGCTTGTTATGATCATGCCTCATAGAGATAAGATTAGGAATGGGTAGCTTATTTTTTCTGTTACGGGGTTTAGTATAGGAGTAATTCGTATTATTCCGTAGCCACCTAGTTTTAAAAGAACTGCTGCTAGTACTATTGAACCTGCAATTGGGGCCTCAACGTGGGCTTTAGGTAATCATAGGTGAAGTCCGTATAGGGGTAATTTGACTATAAAGGCTAGTATGCAGCCTAGCCATATGATATTATTAGTTCAGGATGATGGTACTTGTTTAATGTCAATTGCTGTTGTGAGTAAGTTTAAAGACCCTAAGGTGCTTAAATGGTAGAGTAGAGTAATTAATAGTGGTAGAGATCCTGCTAGTGTGTAGAACAGAAAGTACGAACCAGCGTTGAGGCGTTCTGGTTGATAACCTCAGCGAGTGATAATAATAAGGGTGGGAATTAGAGTTGTTTCGAATAAGACATAGAATAAAACTAATTCGGTAGCTGAAAATGTTATGATTAGGGAGATCTGTAGGAAAATTAGTATTGATACATATAGTTTTTTTCGTATGATAGGATCGTTGTATAAGTGTTGTTGTGTTGCTATAAGTATAAGGGGTAGTAATCAGGTTGTTAGCATAATCAAGGGTGATGTTAATGGGTCTGAAAAGAAAGTTAGTGATACGTTGCATAAGTTGTTTGGTAAGTATAGTACTGGGAGTGTAAAAATATTAATTAGTAGGCTACAGATTATTATATTAATTCACATCACATAGGTTTTTGATAATCATATTGTTGGTAGTATTATAATTGTTGGGATAATGATTTTTAACATTGCAGTAAGTTTAAGTTTTGTACGTAATCTAAGCCATACGTGTTGGAAATTAGAACTAGAAGGGCTAGACCTACTACAGCTTCGCATGCGGCAAATACTAGAAGGATGATGGGTAGTATATATATTAGTATCAAGTGTATGTTTAAGGAGGTGAGTGTAATTATAATAAATAATGATAGTATTATGCCTTCTAAACATAATAGTGATGACATTAAATGAGATCGGTATATCAGTAGTCCTAGTAATGATATAAGATATGATAAAATTACGTTGATGTAAATAAAGGGCACTTTGGTAAATATGAGTATTCATAATCTAATGAGTCGAAATCATTTGTTTTAAATAAACTATATACCAACTCAACCCAATCTAATCCCTTTTGAGTTCATTCGTATGCTAGCCCTAATACAAGAATAATGAGTAGAGTAAATGTTACATTAATTGTTAACGTTAAGTTATTTGTTTGGATGGCTCATGGTAGGGGGAGTAGCAGAGCGATTTCCAGGTCGAATAGAAGGAATGTAATGGCAACTAAAAAGAATTTTATGGAGAAAGGTAGGTGGGCAGAGGTTGTAGGATCAAACCCACATTCGTAAGGGTTATATTTTTCTGTATATATGCTTAATTGTGGGATTCAGAATGTAATCGTAATAAGGAGTAAGGATAGAAAGGTGCTAGTTATTAGGGTTAATACCAGGTTTATTACTCTCTCTCGAGTTTGTCGAGGCTTATTGATTGGAAGTCAATAGTACTGTTTATACTAAGAGAGTAAGATCCTCATCAGTAGATAGAGATATAAAGGAATAGTCATACTACATCTACAAAATGTCAATATCATGCTGCGGCTTCAAAGCCGAAGTGGTGAGTGGATGTGAAGTGATATAGTTGTTGACGGAAATAGCAAGTGGTGAGGAAAGTAGTTCCGATGATGACATGAAGTCCGTGGAAGCCTGTGGACATAAAGAATGTAGACCCGTAAATTCCGTCAGAGATGGTAAATGAGGTTTCGGAGTATTCTGATATTTGGAGGTAAGTGAAGTAGGTTCCTAGTGCGATAGTTATAAGAAGCGCTTGAGCTGATTCCTTTCGGTTAGCTTCTATTAGGCTATGGTGGGCTCAAGTAATTGTTACTCCTGAGGCTAGAAGTACAGCTGTATTTAGAAGGGGTACTTCTATAGGATCTAGAGGGAAAATGCCTGTAGGGGGTCATTGTCCTCCTGTCTGTGGAGTTGGGGCTAAGCTAGAGTGATAAAATGCTCAGAAGAAACCAGCGAAAAAGAATACTTCTGAAATAATGAATAGGATCATTCCATATCGAAGGCCTTTTTGAACAGGGGTAGTATGGTGGCCCTGATATGTGCCTTCTCGCACTACGTCGCGTCATCATTGGAATATAGTTATTGCGCTAGCTATTAAGCCAGCAATAAGAAGAAAAGTGTAGTAGAAGTGAAATCATATAATTAAGCCAGATGTCAGAAGAAAGGCTGATAAGGCTCCTGTTAGTGGTCAAGGGCTTGGGCTAACTATGTGGTAGGCATGTGTTTGGTGTGTCATTAAGAGTTGTCATGTAGATATAGACTTACTAAGAGGGTGAAGACATAGGCTTGGATAAGGGCTACACCTAGTTCTAGGGTGATTAGTAGAATAATGATAATAATAGTGATTGTAGATGAAGAGAGGTAGATAGATATAAGAGTTAGGGCAGTATCTCCAAGTAAGTGTATTAGTAGATGGCCTGCTGTGATATTGGCTGTTAATCGTACGGCTAAAGCTACTGGTTGAATTAGTAGGCTAATTGTTTCAATGATAATTAGTATAGGAATAAGTGGGATTGGGGTTCCCTGTGGTAAAAAATGGGCAAGGGATGATTTTGTTTTAAATCGAAGTCCTATAAGTACGGTTGCCGTTCATAGGGGGATTGCTATCCCGAGGTTTATTGATAGTTGAGTAGTTGGTGTAAATGCATAGGGTGTGAGCCCAAGGAGGTTGTTTAGAGCGATAAATGTAATTAGGGATAAGAGTATAAGTGACCAAGTTTGTCCTTTGGGGGAGTGAGTTGTTATTATTTGTTTTAGAGTAAGTTGGATTAGTCATTGTTGGATGGAGGAGAGTCGGTTGTTGATTAGATTTTTAGGAGGTGTGATTAATATGGTAGGGAGCACGATGATTAATGCTACTAGGGGGATTCCTAGAATTGTTGGGATATTGAAGGAGGCAAATAGATTTTGGTTCATTTTATGTCTCAAGTTGTTTTGTGTTTTTGTGTTTTAATTAATTTAGATGTTGGGTTAGTATGAGAAGTAAAATTCAATATTTTTAGTTGGATTACGTAAAATAAGGTTGCAATTATAGATAGGATCACCATTGGTCATGGTGAAATATTTAGTTGGGGCATTCACTGTAGAGAGGAGGTCCTCTCAATCTTTAACTTAAAAGGTTAATGCTAAGTTAGCTCTACAGCGATACGATATATAAGTATGAGGCTCATACTTCGAAATCTTGGAAATAGATGAATTCTAGGACGATAGGTATAAAGCTGTGATTGGATCCGCAAATTTCTGAGCACTGTCCGTAAAATAGGCCTGGTCGTATAGAGGCTAATATAGCTTGATTTAAGCGTCCGGGGATTGCGTCTGTTTTCACACCCAGCGACGGAACAGCTCAGGAATGTAGGACATCTTGTGATGAGATTAGTATACGAATATCTGCTTCTATTGGCAAGGTTGTTCGGTTGTCTACTTCAAGAAGTCGAAATTCTCCAGGCTCTAGAAAATATGTTGGTATAATGTAAGAGTCAAAATATAAGTCTTCATAATCAGAGTATTCGTAGCTTCAGTATCATTGATGGCCGATAGCTTTAAGTGTCAGATAGGGTTTGTTGAATTCATCTGTTATATATAGGATACGTAGAGATGGAAGAGCAATTATGATTAGAATAAGAGCGGGCAAGATAGTTCAGATTGTTTCGATTTCTTGGGCATTTATAGTGCTGGTATGAGTAAGTTTAGTAGTGAGTATAATAGAGATGATATAAAGAACTAGTGAGCTAATTAAGAAAATAATTATAAGGGCATGGTCGTGAAAAGCGATGAGTTCTTCTATAATAGGGGATGTGGCGTTTTGTAATCCTAATTGAGCTGGTGTTGCCATTAAGATATATAGATGATTAATCTATGATTTGACTTTGACAAAGTCATGTAATTACTTTACTAATATCCTATTGAAAAAGTCATAGGGTATATGGGATTGGCTTGAAACCAATTTTTGGGGGTTCAAATCCTTCCTTTTTCGCCCAGAGTTTTTACATAAGTAGGTTCTTCAAATGTGTGGAATGGAGGGGGACATCCGTATAATCACTCTAGGTTAGTTGATAGTTGTTCGATGGTTGAAACTTTTCGCTTTGAGGATAATGCTTCTCAGATCATAAAGATTATTAGGATTACTGCTGTCAGTGAAATAAATGAACCAATAGATGAGATAATGTTTCATGTAGTATAGGCGTCGGGATAATCTGAATATCGTCGGGGTATTCCTGATAGGCCAAGGAAGTGTTGTGGGAAAAAAGTTAAATTTACTCCTACAAATATAATAGTAAAATGGATTTTAGCATAAGTTTGGTCAAGTGTGTAACCTGAGAATAATGGGAATCAGTGAATGAATCCCCCTATGATAGCAAATACTGCCCCTATAGATAAAACGTAGTGGAAGTGGGCTACTACGTAATATGTGTCGTGTAATACGATATCTAATGATGAGTTGGCTAGTACAATTCCTGTTAACCCACCTACGGTGAAGAGGAAAATGAAGCCTAAGGCCCATAGTATTGCGGGGGATCATTTGATATTGCCGCCATGAAGCGTAGCTAGTCAACTAAAGACTTTTACCCCGGTAGGAATAGCAATGATTATAGTAGCTGATGTAAAGTATGCACGGGTGTCAACATCTATTCCAACTGTAAATATATGATGAGCTCATACGATAAACCCTAAAAAACCAATAGACATTATAGCTCAGACTATGCCCATATAGCCAAATGGTTCTTTTTTATTAGAATAGTATGTTACAATATGTGAGATTATCCCAAATCCTGGAAGGATGAGAATATATACTTCGGGGTGACCAAAGAATCAGAACAGGTGTTGGTACAGGATGGGATCACCGCCACCAGCAGGATCAAAGAAAGTAGTGTTAAGGTTTCGATCTGTTAGAAGTATAGTAATTCCAGCAGCTAGGACTGGTAGAGATAATAGAAGAAGTACTGCTGTAATTAGAACGGATCATACGAACAGGGGGGTTTGATATTGAGTCATGGCTGGAGGTTTTATATTAATAATTGTGGTGATAAAGTTAATAGCCCCTAGGATGGAAGATACACCTGCTAGATGCAGTGAGAAGATTACTAGATCTACAGAGGCGCCTGGGTGTGATATATTTCCTGCTAAAGGCGGGTAGACTGTTCAACCAGTTCCGGCGCCAGCTTCTAGGGTTGAGGATGCAAGTAAAAGAAGAAGTGATGGAGGCAGGAGTCAGAAGCTTATATTATTTATTCGAGGGAATGCTATGTCGGGGGCACCAATTATTAGAGGGATAAGTCAGTTGCCAAAGCCTCCGATTATAATAGGCATGACTATGAAGAAAATTATAATAAATGCGTGAGATGTTACAATGACGTTGTACACATGGTCATCTTCCAATAAACTTCCAGGTTGGCCTAATTCTGCCCGAATAAGGAGACTTAAGGCTGTTCCTACTGCTCCTGCTCATGCGCCAAATAGCAAATACAGTGTTCCGATATCTTTATGATTGGTTGAAAATAATCAGCGATGTATGAACATAGGTAGAGGGTAAAATGGCTGAGTAAGCATTAGACTGTAAATCTAAAGACAGAGGAGTAGCCCCTCTTTTTACCAGCTCCGAGGTGATTAATCATATTGAATTGCAAATTCAAAGAAGCAGCTTCAACTCTGCCGGGGCTTCTCCCGCCTTTTTTCCCCTAGACGGCGGGAGAAGTAGATTGAAGCCAGTTGATTAGGTTATTTAGCTGTTAACTAAATTTTTGTGGGTTAAAATCCCATCGATCTAGTAAGGGCTTAGCTTAATTAAAGTAATTGATTTGCGTTCAGTTGATGCAAAATAAAGTTTTGCAGTCCTTATAGTACTACAGAAATTAAGTATAGTTTACTTACTAAGGGCTTTGAAGGCTCTTGGTCTTATTAACCTAAATTTCTATATTATTAGTATTAGAGGGGTTAAGGGTAAGAGAAGAGTGGAAAGGATTATGAGAGGGGGTAAAAGTGGTATTGGTTTTGTGTGTTTAAGTCGTCATATAATTTTAGTATTGTTAGATGTAGGGAATATTGTTATTGAAATGGAGTATGTTAGGCGTATGTAGAAGTATAGGTTTATTAAGGTTAGTATGGCTATTGCAAGGGGGGTAATTAGGTTGCTGTTTTTTGTAAGCTCTAGTATGATGGTTAATTTAGGGGAAAAGCCTGTTAGTGGAGGCAGTCCTCCTAAGGATATTATTATTAGTGGTACTATGGGTATTATTCATGTTATTTTATTTCAGGTGTGGGATAGTGATAGGGTTGTTAGGTTTGAGTTTGAGTAGAATACTATGAATGAAGAAGTTGTTAAGAGAATATAGATAATTAGGGTTAGAATAGTAATATTTGGGTTGTAGTGCAGTACTGCTATTATTCATCCTATATGTGTAATTGAGGAGTAGGCTAGGATTTTGCGTAGTTGTGTTTGGTTAAGTCCACCTCAACTGCCGATTATGATTGATAGTACTGAGATTGTTAGGAGGATATTTGTGTCTATTGATGGGAAGATTTGAAGAATAATTGATATGGGGGCAAGTTTTTGCCATGTGAGAATGATTATAGCTGGTATTAGGGGAATTCCTTGGGTTACTTCTGGGAGTCAGAAGTGGAAGGGGGCCATTCCTAGTTTTATGGCTAAGGCAATTAATATTATTGTAGATAAGATATTGAGTGGGGGGTTAATTGATCATTGCCCTGAAAGTAAGCTGTTAAGAAAGATAGCCATTAGGAGGATTAATGATGCTGTTGCTTGAATTAAAAAATATTTGGTTGATGCTTCTGTGGATCGGGGTTTTGTGCTTTTAGCTAGTACTGGGATAATAGCTAGCATATTTAGTTCTAAGCCTATTCATATTAGGAATCAATGTGAGCTTAGGATTGTGATTATGGTTCCTATTATGATAGTAAAGGAGAGGATGAGATGGGCTAGGGGGTTAATTTAGTACGGGAAGGATTGAACCGACATTTTCGGGGTATGGGCCCGATAGCTTATTTAGCTGACCTTACTGTTGTAGAATATGGTGTAATAGGTAGCACAGAGAAATTTGAGTTCTCTGGTATGGGTTCGATTCCTATAGTTCTAGAAACAAGAGGGTTTAAACCTCTATAATTTACTCTATCAAAGTAACTCTTTTATCAGACATATTTCTTATGTTTGGGGTGGGATGCTGGATGTTGAGGCGGGCATTGAAACGTATCACATACATAGTGCTAGTGTAAGTGGTAGGAAGTTTTTTCATAGTAGATGTATTAATTGATCGTAGCGAAAGCGAGGATATGCTGTTCGAATTCATAGAAATAGGATGGTTAATAGAAGGGTTTTAGCTATAAAGTTAATTGTATAGGTTTCTGGTGTTGCAGTGTTGTAGGGAGCTGCTAGGAAGATCGTAGTAGTTAGAGCGTTTATTATGATAATGTTTATATATTCTGCCATGAAAAATAGAGCGAATGATCCTGCGGCATATTCAATGTTAAATCCTGAGACTAGTTCAGATTCACCTTCTGTTAAGTCAAAGGGGGCTCGGTTAGTTTCTGCTAGTGTTGAGATGAACCATATTATGGCTAGGGGTCATGATGGGAATAAGAGTCAGGAGTGTTCTTGTGTTGTAATGAGTGATTGAAGATTAAATGAACCGCTTATTAGGAGGATAGATAGGAGGATGATAGCAAGAGTAACTTCGTATGAAATTGTTTGAGCTACAGCTCGTAGCGCACCGATTAGTGCATAGTTTGAGTTGGATGCTCAGCCAGATCATAGGATTGAGTATACGGCAAGACTTGATGTCGCTAAAATAAATAGTAGGCCTAGATTGAAGTTTATTAGGGGATATGGCATGGGGAGTGGTGTTCATAGAAGTAGGGCGATTGAGAGGGCTAGAGTAGGGGCTATAAGGTATAGGATTGTGGTAGATGTTGTGGGTAGTAGTGGTTCTTTTGTAAATAGTTTTATGGCATCTGCGATTGGTTGAAGTATACCGTAAGGACCTACAATATTGGGCCCTTTTCGAAATTGTATGTAACCTAAGATCTTTCGTTCTGTGAGTGTTAAAAATGCCATAGCGATTAGGGCTGGTAAAATTAGTAAGATAAGGTTAATTAAGAACATATTGTTAAGGAGAGGAGTTGAACCTCTGGTGTTAAAGTTTTAAGTTTTATGCATTTACCGGGCTCTGCCACCTTAACAGGCCCTGTTCTTGGGCGAAGTATTAGTATATGAGATTAAGATGTTAGTCATCTAATTTTTGAGGGCGCTTTGTGAAGTAGGCCCTATTTCTCTTGTCCTTTCGTACTGGGAGAAATGTTTAATAGATAGAAACCGACCTGGATTGCTCCGGTCTGAACTCAGATCACGTAAGACTTTAATCGTTGAACAAACGAACCCTCAATAGCTTCTGCACCATTAGGATGTCTTGATCCAACATCGAGGTCGTAAACCCTATTGTCGATATGGACTCTAAAATAGGATTGCGCTGTTATCCCTAGGGTAACTTAGTCCGTTGATCAAGTTATTGGGTCAATTAATATGTGTTTACTTAGACTAGTGAAGTCTTAGTGTGTTTTTCGGAGGTTGTATTATACTCCGAGGTCACCCCAACCAAAATTTATAGTACATTAACGATAGGTTGTTGCCTGTGGGTTTTAAAAGTATTAGTGTGTACTATTTAATTGAAGCTCCATAGGGTCTTCTCGTCTTATTTTGGTATATCCGCCTCTTCACGGATAGGTCAATTTCACTGATTAAAAGTAAGAGACAGTTAAACCCTCGTGTGGCCATTCATACGAGTCCCTATTTAGGGAACAAGTGATTATGCTACCTTTGCACGGTCAGTGTACCGCGGCCGTTGAACATGTGTCACTGGGCAGGCAGTGCCTCTAATACTAGGTATGCTAGAGGTGATGTTTTTGGTAAACAGGCGGGGGTAAAGTTTGCCGAGTTCCTTTTACTTTTTTTAATCTTTCCTGAATGCATGCCTGTGTTGGGTCAACAGTTTAGTTAATTGATGAATTAATTTATAGTATATTTTAATTGGGCTGTTAACTAGCAGTAGTTGTTCCGGTCTGTAATAAGCTTATGCAGGGAGAATAATTTCATGTTACTTATATTAACATTATTGCTTCTATTGAATAATAGATTAGTCCAATTTGTTTGAGGAGTTCAGTGTGATTAGTAGAATCAGTAGTAAGTGTATATTGAGCTTGAACGCTTTCTTAATTGGTGGCTGCTTTTAGGCCAACTATGGTTGTTATATGATTTACTCTCTATAAAAGGTTGTTTCCTAGGGTCTAAAGAGCTGTACCTCTTTAGACTAACAGTTAAAATTACATGAGGATTGTGTAATTCTGGGGGTAATTTTAAAGCTGAACTAAGATTCTGTCTTGGACAACCAGCTATCACCAAGCTCGGTAGGTTTGTCGCCTCTACCTAAAGATCTTCCCACTATTTTGCCACATAGACGGGTGTGCTCTCTAGCTGTCCTTAGGTAGCTCGCTTGGTTTCGGGGGACATTATTTAAGTTCTCTTTATAAAGTTACTTCTAGTTAGTTCATTATGCAGAAGGTAAAAGGATTTGTCTTTGCTTTTCTGTGCTGTTCAGGTTTTTGTCTTTCCCTTGCGGTACTATGTCTATTGCGCCTAGAGTCCAATTTCTATCACCTATACTTTTGTGATTGGTAAATGGTTTGTTTTATATGATTGGGTATTATATGTGTAAGGGAATGTTGGGCTAGGGTTGGCTCAAAACGATCATTTTCATGAGATCTTCTGGGTGTAAGCCAGGTGCTTTTGTTTAAGCTACGTTTTGGTTTGTCCAAGCGCACTTTCCAGTACGCTTACCATGTTACGACTTATCCCCTCTATATCAGTATTAAGTGTTTTATTGTTAATGTACCTTTATGTGATGTTTGAGGAGGGTGACGGGCGGTGTGTGCGTGCTTAATGGCCTTGCTTCAATCAAGCTCTCTATTCTTGGTTTACTGCTAAATCCACCTTGGGCCCTTAAATTTCATAAGGGTTTTCGTAAGTTTTCTGATTTAGAAAATGTAGCCCATTTCTTCCCACGTCATTGGCTGCACCTTGACCTAACGTTTTTATGATGATACTTCTGCTTACTTTGCGATCATTAAGGAGTTTGCTGAAGATGGCGGTATACAGGCTGATGGCAAGAGGTGGTGAGGTTTATCGGGGTGTATCGATTATAGAACAGGCTCCTCTAGACGGATGTAAAGCACCGCCAGGTCCTTTGAGTTTCAAGCTGTTGCTTGTAGTATTCTGGCGAATAAGTTTGTTGGTTGAGTTATTGAGGTTTAGGGCTAAGCATAGTGGGGTATCTAATCCCAGTTTGTACCTTAGCTATAGTGTATTCAGAATATTAAAGCCACTTTCGTAGTTTATTTCACTGTAACTGAGGTTTTTTACGACTTAGTTAGAGGTTAGCTTTATTGTGCATGGATTTAATTCTTAAACACCCTTTACGCCGAAGTCTATTAACTTGAGTCAATCGTATGGCCGCGGTGGCTGGCACGAAATTGACCGACCCTGATAGTCAGTGTGGCTTAGTTAAACTTTCGTTCATTGCTAAAAGTTAATCACTGCTGTTTCCCGTGGGGGTGTGGCTGAGCAAAGTGTTTTGAGCTGCATAATGCGTGCTTGATACTCGCTCCTCATATTTTGGTAGAGGGCATTCTCACAGGGCTGTAGATGCTTGCATGTGTAATCTCACTGAGAGCTAATAGAAAGGCCAGGACCAAACCTATATGTTTATGGGGTTGTAACTGCCCATCTAGACATTTTCAGTGTCTTGCTTTAAAATTAAGCTACATTAAC